CTGTATGGGGCTTACACAGTGGTTGGAACAAAGACACATTTGGTTGTGAATTCCAATGTAGCAGATAAAGTCATATTTCTGCACGGCCCGATCAATAGTTCAAGTCACACACTCCCATAATCCATTTTCTCTTCATAGAATTCCCTTCAACTTTTTATGTCAAAAAAATAATACAATATTGTGGAGTTGAAGGGAAATATCCAAATACATGTCTTATTTTTTTAATAATCCATATTTATAGCAATAAAATACAATCGTTCCTTCACCAAGTAATAAGATAAATGAGTAATTAAAAATATCTAGATTATTTATAAGGGACCAGAAATACCTTGCTTACGTATCATTAGGAAATGCATTAACATAAATACGGCCGTAAGAAGAGGTAATACAAAAGTGTGTAAACTATAAAAACGAGTCAAAGTGGATTGTCCAACACTAGCACTTCCGCGTAATAATTCTACAAGAGGCGATCCTATTACCGGAATAGCGTCAGGTACACCTGTTACAATTTTGACTGCCCAATAGCCAATTTGATCCCAAGGTAAAGAATAACCTGTTACACCAAAAGATGCGGTCAATACACCCAGAACCACACCAGTAACCCAAGTTAATTCGCGAGGTTTTTTAAAACCACCGGTGAGGTATACACGAAATACGTGCAGGATCATCATTAGGACCATCATACTTGCCGACCATCGATGAACTGATCGGATTAACCAACCAAAGTTAGCTTCAGTCATTATATATTGAACAGAAGCAAAAGCCTCAGTAACAGTTGGACGGTAATAAAAAGTCATAGCAAATCCCGTAGCTACTTGTACTAAAAAACAAGTAAGGGTAATTCCTCCTAGACAATAAAATATGTTGACATGCGGAGGAACATATTTACTAGTTATATCATCTGCAATCGCCTGAATCTCAAGACGTTCTTCGAACCAATCATAAACTTTATTGAGATAGGTAAACCAAGGTTCCTCCCCCTCCAAGAACTGTATATGAGAATTTCATCTCGTACAGCTCAAACAAAAAAAAGACCCAAATACTGATTGAAACGGATATGGAATATAAAGTTTTAAACTTCTCTCTCATTCAATATTATTTAAAGATATGAAAGAGTCAAAATGCGAAAGCTCTTCTTTGTGGTTAAATGCCAAAAAATCAAGTCAGCTCATACGTCTTTATGTTGTGTTGATCGTTACAGGCCTCTTGAATCTTCTAGATTACCTATCTTTATTGTCTTTTTTATTTGGTATTTGTATGGAATGGGAATGCGGATTTCTTCTTGTTTTCTTTATTATTGATAGGAATTCTCTTGTTAAGACCCTACTTAACTAATTAATTGAAACCTCAGATTCATACGAGAACCACGATAATTCAATGAAACCTTCAAAGTCCAAAGTTCACTGAGTGAGAACCATTGGATCATCACTTATTCAATCAAAAAAATAGCTATAATAATTAAAAATCTAAAATACAAAGAAGCGTTTGTCCTTTGATCCAAATAAGAGTTTAAAAGCAGAAAAAGAGTTTGATTTATTAAAGTTTATAAGATAGAACGGAAAAAGTCCGGCTACGAGGTCTGAGTATTAAGTATGAATCATAGTTCGAAAACTTTGTGATCTATTTGATCTATTTCGTGCTCCAGATACTCGAATGAATATCCGACGAAGTAAAACCATCTTGAGAAAGATGACAGACCCCATTTTCTGTACTATCCATAGGGTCAATTCTAACAAGTCACACACTCATATTCCGGAAATATACAATGCAGAAAAAAATTTCGCGGTCGAACTACCAAAGGAGAATAGGCTAAAAATTTTAGACCTACATACTTTATATCGAACAAAAAGCTAGGACTTCAAGATTCTTCTCAGTCTAATTCACTGAAATTCCATCCAGTAGAACAGAAGAATTATAAATCTCCAAAATAATAGATAGGAATACCGCAAATAGCGCCATTGCAACACCCATCAAAGGGGTCGTTCCCCATCCAGGAGCTACTTTACCATATTCGGAATTCAACGGTTTCAATAACTTCCCTACAGTAGTGCTTCTTGGACCAGATCTAGAACTATCCTCAACAGTTTGTGTAGCCATAAATCTTATTTTGTATTCATTACGATCTGTTGACTTTGTATACCATTCCGTTGTAAATAAACGATCTTAGCATAGATCCATTGTGGTCTTTCAATTCTATAATAATGGAAACAGCAACTCTAGTCGCCATCTTTATATCTGGGTTACTTGTAAGTTTTACTGGGTATGCTCTATATACTGCCTTTGGGCAACCCTCTCAACAACTAAGAGATCCATTCGAGGAACACGGGGACTAGTTGACGTAATCAGCCTCCAAATATTTGGAGGCTGATTACGTCAATGAAGATAATGAAAAATGATTTCATTTTTTAGTTGAAATTTTAGGCGGTTCCCGAAAAAAAATAGCGAAAAAAATGATCCCTAAAGTCGATACTAAGAGAAATGTATAAACCAATGCTTCCATAAATTTGATCGTGGTTTACAATTATAGCTTTCATACCTGTTTTGTTTATGTTTACTTAGGAGTATCCCTCCGGATAAAGAACAAAAAAGAGTCAAAGAAACGGCAGCGATTTAAATCAAGATTCCTACAGTACCCTACCTAATTAAATAAAATCCTAATTAAATAAAATCGCAAACAGAAACTAGAAGAAAAAAAGCAATGTTGCATTAGACTGCTTGTCTTTTTGTAGTTGGATCTCCAAGTTTTTGGAATGCCCCAAATTCCACCTGAGCATCCAAATCTGGATCAATACCAGCAAAAACATCTCTGAAGAGAGTTCTAGAACCATGCCAAATGTGTCCAAAGAAGAAAAGTAGAGCAAACGAAGCATGCCCAAAAGTAAACCAACCTCTTGGACTGCTACGAAAAACACCATCGGATTTCAAAGTAGCACGATCTAATTCAAAAATCTCACCCAATTGAGCCCGTCTAGCATATTTTTTCACAGTTGCGGGATCACTATAACTCACTCCATTGAGTTCACCACCATAAAACTCAACAGTTACACCTACTTGTTCGACACTATATTTAGATTCTGCCCTTCTAAATGGGACGTCGGCTCTAACAATTCCGTCTCCGTCTACCAAAACAACCGGAAATGTTTCAAAAAAAGTAGGCATACGGCGTACAAAAAGTTCACGCCCTTCTTTATTTCTAAAGACAGGGTGTCCTAACCATCCAACAGCTATTCCATCCCCATTGTCCATTGAACCCGCTCGGAATAACCCCCCTTTTGCTGGATTATTACCAATATAATCATAAAAAGCTAATTTTTCAGGAATTTTAGACCAAGCTTCTGATACACTTTGATTTTCAGCTAGTCCAGCACTAACTCTTCGATATATTTCTTGTTGAAAGTATCCCTGATCCCATTGATAACGAGTAGGACCAAATAATTCGATGGGAGTAGTTGCAGAACCATACCACATAGTTCCAGCAACAACAAAAGCTGCAAAAAAGACAGCAGCAATACTACTGGAAAGGACGGTTTCAATATTTCCCATACGTAATCCTTTGTATAGACGTTGAGGCGGACGAACACTAAGATGGAATAAGCCCGCTAATATACCCAATGTCCCTGCTGCAATATGATGAGAGGCTATTCCTCCCGGAACAAAAGGGTCAAAACCCTCCACGCCCCACGCCGGATTTACGGGTTGGACCTTTCCGGTTAGTCCATAAGGGTCGGATACCCATATTCCAGGACCATATAATCCTGTTACATGAAATGCGCCAAAACCAAAGCAAGCCACTCCTGAAAGAAATAAATGAATTCCAAAAATCTTGGGTAAATCCAAAGAAGGTTTTCCTGTACGTTCATCACAAAAAATTTCTAGATCCCAATATACCCAATGCCAAATAGCTGCCAAGAAGCACAAGCCAGAAAACACGATATGTGCTGCGGCTACCCCTTCGTAACTCCAAAGACCCGGATTCGTTATAGTCCCTCCTGTAATATTCCAACCGCCCCATGAATTGGTTATTCCTAAACGAGTCATGAAAGGTATAACGAACATACCTTGTCTCCACATTGGATCAAGAACAGGGTCGGAGGGATCAAAAACTGCTAATTCATATAGAGCCATCGAACCGGCCCAACCAGCAACCAGAGCAGTATGCATTATATGAACTGAAAGCAAACGACCGGGATCATTCAATACAACAGTATGAACACGATACCAAGGCAAACCCATGGAAATACCCCTTTATCAACGAAAAATAGACACTATGTAACTTTATTGCATTGGAAAAAACTATGTTACGGACCCCCCCTTTTTAGGTAATTCTTTCGGAGAAAGGATTAATATTTGTTCTATTCTGTTAGTAATAATGGAACAATTCGATTCATAGGAAAAAAGGGAAGCGGATCTATTCTATATCCGATAAGTACCAATACGCAATGGGGGTGAATCCTATTTTATATGAACCAAGATAGCTATTGTTGTTCATCATTCCGAAGCCCGTTCGTAAAAAGTTTCCTTTAATTTTTATTCATTCTCTCTTACTTTACTTTTATTTTATATTTTATTTTAGCTTATTCAACTTATGTATTAAATATGATTAATAAAGTAGAAAAAAAAAGATAATATTATTAAAAAAATGAAACCCCAGTCTTACGTTTCCACATCAAAGTGAAATAGAGAACTTCATTCTCTTTTTTTTCATTTCATGCCTATTGGCGTTCCAAAAGTACCTTTTCGAAGTCCTGGAGAAGGAGATACATCTTGGGTTGACATATAGTGCGACTTGTCAGATATATTGGGCTATATGGGATTTCCCCATTTTCTCCCTCGATCGAGATATCCTCTGTTTCGCCCAAAAAGATTGATTGAATTATCAAAAATTTGTAATGCGAAGCGCAAAAAATAAAGTGGAATTAAATGCAGGGAGTATTTAGATTGATATTAGATTATCAAATTTTTTTATGGTTTACGTGATCGGACTAATAAAATTAAGTATCCAGGCTCCGTTTAGCAAAAACCCAATTGATAATTAATATATAATATTTTTATAATTACTACTTATATGATATGAAAAATTATCATAAAAAATTCTATTAAAAAATACAAAAAATTGAAACAGGGTGATCTAAAACTGTTGATCAAATAAAATCAAATAATATAATTAAAAAATTGTTGACTATTTGACAGAAGACATGTGAAAGAAATGAATTGAAAAAAAAAAATAAGGAGTAGTAAAAAAAAAGACGCGGTATTTGGTTCATTTGTCCTATATGTGCAAATCAAAATCGGGCAAATTTTTCCTTTTACTCGGGGTAGAGCATAAACCTAAAAAATGGAATAAAAAAAGTAAGAAGCCCATTCAGGAACAAGAAAAAACCATCGCCATTTCAACTGAATCTCGATGAAAACAAATATCAATGAATCAAGTTAGTCTGACAGGCCTAATCAATCGTTTTATTATTTTATTATAGGATTATAATATCTAATAAAAGGGGCCAAAACTTATTTTTTCTTTTACTTTTTAAAAGGGAGCAAGCCCTTCCCTTATAAGTTACAAAGAAAAGCCTTCTCTGAAAAAACGGGGGGGTTGGAATCGACACATTGATTTTTTAACAATTTTTGTTGAACCGTATGCATCAAAAGGTGCCCGTACGGCTCCTAAGGAATAAAATTTGATCCTAATCAACCGACTTTATCGAGAAAGATTGTTTTTTTTAGGCCAAGAGGTTGATACCGAAATCTCGAATCAACTTATTAGTCTTATGATATATCTCAGTATAGAAAAGGATACCAAAGATCTTTATTTGTTTATAAACTCTCCTGGTGGATGGGTAATATCTGGAATGGCTATTTATGATACTATGCAATTTGTGCGACCCGATGTACAGACAATATGCATGGGATTGGCCGCTTCAATAGCATCCTTTATCCTAGTCGGAGGAGCAATTACCAAACGTATAGCATTCCCTCACGCTTGGCGCCAATGAGTTTTTTTATTTTCGAGAAAAAAATACTATGCCTTCGCCATCGGAAATATGAATTAGTTAAGTAATAATAGCATGGCACTTCGAATTCGATATGAAATTTTTTAGATTAAAAAAAATTAGATTATATATTGAAAGAGTAGTATGAGATAAGGAAGGGGTATTTCAAATGATATCTTCCCTATTCGGGCACATCTCAGCGTCACAAACTTTGTTTTCACACCGGAAGCTTATTTACAAAATTTATATTAAAAAAAGACACTTTGGGATTGCTGAATCATAGACGGATCAAAAAAATGATATATAAAGCAACGGAACCATCATAGTATTTTTTTAACTCCTACAAAAAAGAAGGATGGTAATTGGATTATTTATGGATCTGCGTATAATACAACCTATATTTTGTTTTCTTTCGCCGAAAGGAAAGGTCAAAAACGTAAATTCCATTGTGGAGCCGTATGCAATGCACAAAAAAAGCCTGTACGGTTATTCAAATTTCTCTGTTTTTTTGGTTATCTCGCCTCATTCTGCGAAATAGAAGAACCTTTATATCATCAGGGTAATGATCCATCAACCCGCTAGTTCGTTTTATGAGGCACAAACGGGAGAATTTATCTTGGAAGCGGAAGAACTACTAAAACTTCGCGAAACCATCACAAGGGTTTATGTACAAAGAACGGGCAAACCTATATGGGTTGTATCCGAAGACATGGAAAGGGATGTTTTTATGTCAGCAACAGAAGCCCAAGCTCATGGAATTGTTGATCTTGTAGCGGTTCAATAACAAATAGGAGCGATTTCATGCAAATCTACAATTGCTAATTTTATATCTTTTTAGATTAAAGGTTTAGTTTCATATTCTCTTCAATATATTTTTTTTAATATTGAAGAGAAGTAATTCAGAATTAGCCGGTTAGAACCTATCTAAACCAGCCCATTATTTATATGATTCCGTATGCCAACCATTAAACAACTTATTAGAAATACAAGACAGCCAATCCGAAATGTCACGAAATCCCCAGCGCTTCGGGGATGCCCTCAGCGACGAGGAACATGTACTCGGGTGTATGTGCGACTCGTTTAGATCATAGACTGAAACACAAAAAGGAAATTCTTTTTGAAATATCAAGGATCAGTACCTGTGAATAAAATAGAATGGAGAAACTCCATTCATTATTTCAAAAAGATAGATCATTCATATCTTCTATTGTGTCTGAAACTTATGGTTTACATTGGTGCAAATCCAATAAACTCCATTTTTTAGAAAACCCCCAATGATAACAAATGGTTATCCATTAAGCGGGGGAAATTCCATTTTTTAGTAAAAAGATTCCACTCTTGAAAGAAAAAAAACGGACTAACAGGGTAAATGACCAAATCAATTTTAAAATGAAATACCGTTACTGTATAAAGTAGATCTCATTGTGAAAGACCTATTACTGGAATATTGATGGGGTAGAGCCAAAGAATGTGAATTGTACAAGTTACCAATAGTATTGATTAATTAAAAGAAGGAGCTCCGGTGTATAGAGAGGACCTCACCGTTTTAGAAGTAACCATAGAAACGATGGAACCCACTATTTATCCATTTCTATTTACTACTTGTTGTAGTTATTTTATTTTTTTATATCAAGTATCAAGGCGATTTATCCTTTCAAAGCAAAGGAAAATACCTAGCAAAAAATAGTGGTGGGGAAGGTTAGAGTAGCAAAAGCCATTGGAATTTTTTTTTTATACATTGGAATAATTCGTTTGGTTATTAATGACTAGTAAAGGGGAAAAGAATAACTAAAAAAAGAATTAGTTATTCATCAAAGTTTGATTTATTCAATGACTAGAATTAAACGCGGATATATAGCTCGGAGGCGTAGAACAAAACTTCGTTTATTTGCATCAAGCTTTCGAGGGGCTCATTCACGACTTACACGAACTATGACTCAACAGAGAATAAGAGCTTTAGTTTCGGCTCATCGGGATAGGGGTAAACGAAAAAGAGATTTTCGTCGTTTATGGATCACTCGAATAAATGCCGTAATTCACGAAACGGGGGTATTCTATAGTTATAACCGATTCATACACAATCTGTACAAGAAGCAATTACTTCTTAATCGAAAAATACTTGCACAAATAGCTCTATTAAATAGGAGTTGTCTTTATACGATTTCGAATGAGATCAAAAAATGAGGGGGTTGGAAAAAATCCACTAAAATATTTGAAATAGAGTTCTAAGGAGAATAAGCTCGGGGAGGGTAGAGTAGAAATTAGTATTATAAAAAAAAGTCGTCAAAACAAAACGAGGGTATATAGTCGCTAAAAAAATAGTTATTCTTTTTATTTTCGACGATTCTTTTCTTTTTTTTTTATGACAGACACAGACGTAACAATCAAATTTTGATTCTTGATTGGATTTGTCGAACAAAATATTAACCTCTTTTTTAATTCCTTCAGATTGGAATTGTTATTCAATTGAAGAATAAGTCTAGTTTTTTCTGGTTCTAAGGCTAGTAGTTCTAGGGGTCGACTCACTTCTTTCAAATTGTTTCTGATTATTAAGAAAAGGTAACAAAGATAAAATACGAGCTTGTTTTATAGCAATAGTAATTAATCGTTGTTGTTTTAAAGTCACTCTATTCACCCGTCTAGATAATATTTTTCCTTGTTCACTAATAAATCGACTAATTAAACTCATGTTTCTATAATCAATTCGATCCCCCGATTGGATCGGGGGCAAACGCCTACGAAAAGATCGCTTGGATTTAGTAAAAGGTCGCTTAGATTTATTCATAATTTTTTTATTCCTTATCTCTAAAATCCTATTTTGATCGGATCAAAATAAAAACGATTTCTATTTCTATATAGGAGAGAGTTTCTATATAGAATTAAGAATATAGGATTAGATTTCTTTCTATTGATTTATTTGTTTATATTTATATATATGTAATAATATGTAGATACTATCATTATTCCTGTTCTTAAAAAAAAAGTTGACATACAAGCACTCAATTTGATCTATTTCTTGATTTCCCCGTGAATTGTATGTTTATAACAATAGGGACAGAATTTTCTAAATTCCAATCGACTAGGGGTGTTATGCCGATTCTTTTGAGTAATATATCTGGAAATTCCCGCCGATTCTTTCTTAATATCATTTCGAACACAATTGGTACATTCCAAAATAATTGTTACTCGAACATCTTTACCTTTGGCCATGAAACCTCCTTTGGATTTATGATTCACCCCAATCTTCTATTTTCATTTTAGGATCTATAAAGAACAAGAACCAAAAAAATCGAAGCTGTTAACTAAAAAAAATTTCTGAAATATTTCGTTGCAATGAATATTAATTAGTAATTAAATAAAAAGAAAATAATAAGCAATACAATGATTTTTTGAAAACTATATTTAAAATCTTTGTACAGTATTTTTTTTAAGTATCTCGTAGGATACTGTTTCCCTAGCAACACTTTTTTTTCGTTCTATTACTAATTTAATTGGATCCTGAACCCTCGTTTTTATGACCTTTCGCCCCCCCCCTTTTTTTCTAATTTTTTTTTAGAATGAATTAGAAAAAAAGGGGGGTTAGTCCCCGATCGTTGATCGTATCTCTAAATTTTTTTACCCTTTCTATGTTAATAACTAGAATTAAAAAAAGGGAAATGTTAATGCATCTGGAAATAAACGATTAATCTCTATTAATAAACCTGCTAACGAACCGAACCATAGAGTACTTAGTACCGGTGCTACGGAAAGATATGTTTTTAGATCTCGCATTTGAAATCCTCCTTCTTTCTTCTTTATTGTATTACATTATATATAGTAATATATATAACTACAGATGTACATGTAGTTAAGAAGTTCTTGTATTTGTATACGTAACTCCCCCCCCCCATTTTCAAAATTAGAATTGAAATATTGTCTACTAGAACGATCTTATAGATTCCATTTTCAAATGGATTATGTAAAATTGAGATTGAGAGAATTTTAGTAAAAAAAAAGTAATTTTTTTAATTATA